AAAAAGAGTTTCATTTTTGTAATTTTCTAATCGTTCCAAACTATTGCAAGTAGCATTAATCAAATTGACCTTTTCTCGTTCTATCTCAGAGTATCCATTCGTTCGATACTCATCTGCTTCGATTTCCACTTTCCGTAATCGAACCCGAGCTCTTTCGAGCTGTTCAATGGCTCCTCTACGTAATTCTTCTGAATTTCGAATAGTACTCAAGATCCTCTGTTTTCGCTTATCTAATAAATCATTTAATGAAAGTAGATTATTTTTCCATTCATTTCACAGCTATCATATCTCTTCCCGAACCAAACATGAATCTTTCGATTCATTTGGCTCTCACGCTCAATTGTTTCTTTTCTCTTTTCTTTGATTGATGGGCATTCCCATATCTTTTAATGGAATGAGCCTATCCTCTCTTTTTGTTCATATTCAAAGATATCGAAACTGATCTCAGAATCTTAGGAGGACTCTTCAGACCAGACAAAAAATAAAAAATTGTCAGCAAAGTTGTTTCTTTATTTGTTCTTTATTTACAACTTATTTACAAAAAGAAAAAAAAAGATTTTAAAGAAAAAAGAATTCTATTCTTTCTTCTTTATATGCTATGAGAAATTAGATCAAAATTCTAATAGAATAGAAATAGAATTGAATATAATTCTGAACTTCATTACTTCATTCTCATTATTATTAGAATGATATTTCGATTTTTTTCATCCAAAAAATTCTCTTTTTTATACAAATACATTGTATACAAATACAATACATAGGTCGTCGATTCGGCAGTGGATAAAAAAGGGGGGGAAGATACCCATCTTCCCAGTTAATGGTTCAAAGAATTTTATCCATATGAGTGTTCTACATCGGATAAATTCCCAATTATTCCTTTTTTCTTTTTATCATTTTTAAACCGTTTGGGTACTAACGTAGCGGTAGAAAGAGTACCATGCTATGCTGTGCCTGGACTTCAAACAATTTATCTTTAACCATGTAAAAGACCTCAACATTATTGGTTGATAGAGAATCAAAGTTCATTTACCAATTCGTCACGAAATGCTATGGTTCTTACATATGATTTCTGAATGAAATCCAATTCCGAAGTAATTCGTCGAGATTGTGCACCCTTTGTTCCTATTTCTGCTATAAATAATAATACATAAATATAAAGAAAGTGCAGCCGGTGAAATCCAACCTATTCTTGAAATACACAACTCGCACACACTCCCTTTCCAAAAAAAATCAATACACCCAGCACTACGCTTAGATTTATTGGATTTGTTGCTAAAATATCGGTATTAAACTCGAAACTCCCAGCGGATGGCCAGTGCCCCGCGGAAACAAAAGAATCGGTTATATTTTTCATATGCTTTCCCCTTATAGATAGGACTAACAAAGAACAGAGTTCTTTTTGTATCACTCCGCTTATTATTCTTAATGGAATTTGAGAATTCTAAAATTTCTTAGTTATGGTTATGTTTTTATTCTTCTTTTTTTTTTTTACATTTTTATTGTACGATGAAATGAAACATTAAACAAAAGGATTTGCAAATAAAAGAGCTAATGCCACGACCAGTCCATAAATTGTTAAAGCTTCCATAAAAGCCAGACTAAGCAATAAAGTACCTCGTATTTTACCCTCTGCTTCTGGTTGTCTCGCAATACCTTCTACAGCTTGGCCCGCAGCAGTACCTTGACCAACCCCAGGTCCGATAGAAGCAAGCCCTACAGCCAATCCAGCAGCAATAACGGAAGCAGCAGAAATAAGTGGATTCATGGTAAGTTCCTCGCACCAAAAAGAGAAATGGTTAATGATACAACCAACCAATGAATTAGTACTTAATCTACTTCTTTTTCTACTTCTACTTTTACTATTTACTTTACTACACTTATTTTTTCTTTTTTGATCTTTATCACTAAAATCTATCGGGTCGAAGTAGCTAAAAACTCCAAATGGAATTCAGAATATTACTGAATTTTCAGAACTACTTCGATATGCCGTTTTTCCTTTCTACCTTATGTAAATAGATATGTATACGGTTTTAGTCATTGCATTTCCTTGTTTATAAGCTATTCTATTCTTTCTCTTTCATTCAATTCACAATCACAGACAAAATAGAAAAAGGACTGATATGGGAATCCATCTAAATGCAGTGGGCTAGAAAAAAAGATATAGGGGTAATTACTATCTAACTAGTAAATAACATATACTTTTATTCTTATATAACGTAAATCACCTGCACTTTTTATTCTATGAAATCGTATTCTGTAACCATTCTTCGAAACATACACAAGGATTTATACTCATAGGCATTATATATACATATATGTAGTAGGATCCCCAACCCTTATTTCTCTTCCAAATCCTGCAATATCATCTATCTTTCTTCATATATACATACATGTAGCTATTTGCATTTTCTTCTCCAACCCAGTGGGTTCTATTGAACCCCCCACATTGCTTAAATTGGGATAAGCTTCAAAAAAGACTATTTCGAAAGTTAGTCAATGA